TAAGGTATCATACCCTGAAGATTACAAAATAACAAAAAAGTAAAAGTGACCAAGATGCAAGGGAAAAACTTTTGTTTAACATTTCCGGAAAGACCCCCTATTTGTTCGTTTACCAGGTTCAGCACGAAATCATAAATAAGCTCTACCAAGGATTGCCAAGCATTTGGTACTAAGTTTCCTCCTCCTTTTTTAGTAACAAAATGAATCAGAAGTAGGACTAAACTGAGAGTTAGCAGCATAAACAAAGATGAATTTGTGAATGAGAAATACAAGTTTCCTATCTTCATAGGAATCAATGGGAGAATGGAAAATTGCTCAAGTGGACTGGTGATCGTCGGAGGTGTCCCCCCTGCAATGTTGTTGAATTGTTCTAGGGCATAGTCATAGTTATCACCCTCTTTGTTTTTTAAATGTTCTATAATCTCACATAGAAAATCCGTGTTGTCCTCATCATTATGCAAATTTTCGGTGAGAGAGAGCAATTTGTTTTCATTTGGACATTTGTCTTGGAATATCTTTTTAACGCCGTCAAAGATTTCACCCTTTAGGTAGTCCGCTATATTTTCACTAGTAGTAGTATTTGTAAAAATAGTACTAGTGGTATTACTAGTTCCGAACGACGTAGCTGTATCACTGGAACTTGAGTTAAGACTCCTTTCATCAAAGAGAAAGAGGCGTCGAAATTTTTCAAACATATGGATTGAGAATAAAGGATTCCCCCCATACAGAAAGAGAGGCCTTCCTGTACGAGTAGTGAAGAACTAAACGAGAACTTTTGTTGGTTGTTGACCAACGGAAAGAAAGGGAAAGAACACTAACGAAGATGATCCTGGATTGGTCACCTGAAGAAAGTTGACATCGACGGCTTACTCTTTTGCTGAGCCAAAAAGAGAAAGAATGTCTATGAAGAGAGATTCTCGGAGGAGCAAGCGGAGGCTCGAAAGCCGGAGCGCGCGAGCGCGCTTTCCGTTTTCTCGATTGGCTCTCGGAAGATAGATTGACTTAGAAACGTACTCTTCTTCCGCTTTTGCAGAAAAGGCTTTCTCTTCTCTTACGAAATTACGAGTTGGATGAACAGATCGCTCCTAAAGGTTTAATAAGACATTAGATTCTCATTCATCAATAACTCGACTTCCTGCTTCTCACATGGAAGGGTCCGGTCCGGAAGAAGAGGAAAAGGAGTTCACCTCAAATCAAGGCAACGCGCACTCAATCCATCTATCCTGTCTGATTGAGAAAGTCTTTAGGTTCCAGAGTTCCGACCTATAAAGGAGTGAAACCGCTTCCAAAGACTCAGCGATAGGGTAGGGCGTAGTGACTACTCAGATGAAAGCTTCGGAGGAAGCATGGTGTTAAACGAGGTCGGTGAAGCATACCTTCCATCCAGTGCTATGTTTGCAAGAGAAGGTGTGATCGTAGGAGCTCAACCTGTTGCCGGTGGTTTGAGACATAACCGCTGCTAGGGGAATAAAAGGGTTGGTCCTATCCGCTTTTAGAGTGATCGCAGACTTAAGTAGGTCCCTGGGAGTCCTCGCATCACAGCCTGCTCTTATACAATTCCAAAGCATTCTTTTCATAGGCTTACTAACTACTGGATACAAGATAGGGTATACTGGTTCTAAGCCTACCTTTTCTTTTTCTTACTCGCTGACAACCTTGCTTACTTTGAACTTTTTCTTAAGCTTGGCAGACTAGCTCCTAACTTCCTTGATAGAGCGATGAGCTTACTTAAATAGAGTGCTATCCTCAGTAATTACTTAAAAGAGAACCTTGCACCAGAACGAGGCTTACTCAGACTCTTACTTCGGGATAGCTGCTTTAGAACCTAACCTTATTTTGACTTCTAGGGTTTGCTGGTTCTAAAACCTGTCTCCCCTTTTTTTGAGGAAGTAAGGAAGTGGATAAACCTTATAACCCTGTAGGAGTAGGAGCCAGCTAATCCCTCTATCAGTCTAACCCCGCGAGCAAGGCGAAGAGTGCCCTAGGGTCCGTCCCGGGATGCTCACTACGACCTGCTGATACTCCCCCGCAGTAGGAGCGGACTGAGTCGGTACTCGTCTACGAGAGGTGCACTCGTATGCCTTTCGAGGCTTCCCCCTTGGAAATATTCTCGGCAGAACAAAACCTCTTTCTGTTGCGGAAAAAAACCTACTTTAGATCCGCTAGAACATGTAGATCTATTAGACTACAAAGAAAGAAATTGGTAGCAAGAGAACTGTCTCTAAACCACTAAAGCACCTACAATAATCAGTAATAATCAGTCTACCTACGGTACATTGTAGAGAGACGTTCGACTCCACGCTTCCAGCTACGAAATTCAAGCAATAAGGGCCGGTGCCACCCACTATTCTAGTTAGACTAGGAAATTTCCCCTCGCCTCCGGTTAGTTAATTCTTATATAAGTATAAGCGGGTTTAAGCTTAGAAGAAAAGAAAGCACCAGGCTTAGAACGGGCATGGAACACAGGATTGGCTGCCAAGTGTGTAAGGCTAGCATTAGAACAGAGCCGGAGAAATTGATAGCGAAATGGCACCGCTAGATCGCGTAGCAAGTAAGAAATAAAAGTGCAAAGGTAGTAAAGGCGAGTGCCTTCTGCTTCGGCACTAAGCCTGGAAAGAGTCGGTTGCTTTATGGCTTTCTAAGGCTGTTTAAAGGTTACTGAGGTTTTATGGGTCTATAGGTTTGGAACCCTCTTATTATTATCCTCTACCATCCCTGTTTCCGGATCAACATCTAAAACAGCTAGGGTTCGGGTTCGAGTGGCATTTCACCCCTTTAAAAAGAAGTCTCCGGACCGGTAGCTGCAGTAGGTAACCAAGACCAAAAGGGCATCTGGGATAGAGTATAAAATGGTTGCATCGGTAGAAGTACACCAAGCTAATCTCACTAGTCTTGACTTTAGCATTATTTTCTTTCTTTTAGGAGATATCTTACTTAGCTATTGGATTAACAGCATCAACTGGACTAAAGGAAGCGATGGGAATGAAGTAATTGAAAACGAATAAGGAGAAGAATGTAATAACTTTTGATAGGGAACGAGATGAGGATCGAGGCTGTTAAGTTCCACCAGGGTAGGTGCTTTCTTCGCGTATAACAAGAGGTGAAGCAGCTAGGAAGTTAACGAGTGAACATCTTTCCGAACAATATCGACTGAGACAGGAAAAAGACATCTTTAACTGAAATGAATATCTTTCGGTCTCAATTTCTGTTTTTCAATCTGTGGTCGGAAATTCTATATCTTTTTACATGTCACTGAGCGATCTCCCTCGTATGGCAATGCTAAAGCAAAAAAGGTACAGCAGCGTCTCGCGGAAATGAATTGACTAGATCAATATGGAATTGCACGATCCCGAGTTCTTTCCTTCCATGTTGGCACACTATATACGTTGATGTCCATAGCACAACTTTCAGCTCCCTTTCTCTCGGCCTATCCAAATAAATATCCTTATCAGACAAGGTTACTCCGGCACCTCACATCTCAAAGAGGTCATTTCTTATATTGACAGCAAGCTTTGTCTCATCTTCATGAGCAGCCACCAAAATAAGACTTTGCTCCAAAGCAGTCACTGAAAGACTCCTCCCCCAAATCACCAATATACTCAACAAGGGGAAGTTTAAGGTCTAACGGGCCCTGTGATGCTTAAGGTTGGGCCCATCATACATACTCTTATATGTTTTCCGCGCTTGTTGAGCGGTCAAACTATTTGTAACTGAAGTTCCTTCCTAATAACTTAAGAGCAGAATCCAAGGAATTCCTTCTTCATCGCGAAATAGGAAAGGGGAGGAAAGTCCTAAACCTTGTAGCTAATGGGCACTTGTTGTATGTCTGGAAGCTCGCGAGTGGAGCTAGTGGAGCGATGCGCATGGAGCGGGCAATCTTATTCTTGGAGGGACGAGGCGATCCCTTTCAGTTTTCAGATAGAAATAGCAAGCGCAGATAAGGAAGATAGCAGGCATAAAACTAACCATCGATTTACTGGTCTAAGGAAGACAAGACTAAGCGTTAGGACTTTCCTATTCGTTACAATGGGTGTCCCCTTAGTCAAGCAGGAAAGTAATTAATCCCTCCGCTCCTCTGCCAGTGGGTGATAAGTTTAGCCTATCTGGATCCCAATAGCAAGGTCAACCATGTTCTATTCTTTGGATTGCTGATGTCGATGGCAAATAAATTCCAATCAAGGGTGTCTAGCCTTATCGGATTCTGCCCTTAAACCTCATTCAATAAGATTTATTTATTTCCAAAGATGCTAACAAGCCATTGCTCTATACTTCTATTGTATGGGTTAATTAAACCCTTCTTTTTTCTCTCGTGTGAGGGCTTTATATCTTTAACTTTACAGGGTTCTAAGGGCGGATTCAAGCCGTATTAGGATTAGCTGTCTTAGGGGCATGCCCGAGTGGAGACACTAGCTTACTTGACTAGGCTTGAACTCTCATTCCGTCACTTTTCCTTCGACTAGGATTTCTTCCTCTTCTTACGTCACTACTTCTTGTTCACTTTTGCTGCTATATGGGACTTGGACTTATCTTTCTCTTTGTCGAAAGATTACCTCTCCTGAGAGTATTCTAAATCTTTAAGGAAAGGGTACGGGACAAGTGGAGCTTCAGCTTCAACCAAGAACTGGCGGGAAAAGGATATCTGATGAGACAAGGAGCTTTAGCAGGTAGACAATTTAGTCTGACGTCACCAGGCACTTGGCCTGCTCCGCAAGAGATTTTACCCCCCAGGGTTCGCCAATAACTATACGTGCTTTTCGTTCCAGTCTTCTATTCCTATTCCTGGGGAGGGCCTTCGCTCATTCTTGATAAGGTTATTAGTGAGCCGAGCGTTAAGGAAGATGTGGACACAAGTAACTGACGCAAACACTAATCAATTCAGCGCAACTAACATACGCAATTTCTTGTATTGTTTTCATGCTATCTTTCCTCATGTTGCATGTGATGTCGTTTTTGATCAATTCTATCTATGTATCAAGTCTTGCTTACTATCTCTTAAGAGAAGTGCGAAAGGATTGCAGGCTAGATTCAAGGTATGCGAGTTGATTGATTCCACTCCACTTTCAAGAAAGATTGGGTGAGTGTTCAGTGTACTTGAGTAATAGTATAATAGTATGTATGAAGGCTCTAGTGGGCTTACTGTTTGAGCTGTCCACGCATTGCAAGCAAATGGTTTTTGAAAAGCGCTAGAAATCGTGGTCAACATTTTACCAGTGCTTCAGCGGGGGTTGACGGGATACTAAAAAAAATGTCGTACAGCCGCAGCGAAACATAAATTATCTTAGAAAAGAGAAAAGTGTTTTCGTTATTCGTGGAGGTTTGTCGCGGGTAGGGAACAGGGATAGAAAATCGTAAGTAACTTAGCGCTCCATATGTGGAAATTGAAAGCGGTATTCCCCCTTATATATAGCCTAAATAGAATCATGGAATTCTCTCGGAGAACTGCTGAACTAACGACTCTATTAGAAAGTAGAATTAGCAACTTTTACACGAATTTTCAAGTGGATGAGATTGGTCGAGTGGTCTCAGTTGGAGATGGGATTGCACGTGTTTATGGGTTGAACGAGATTCAAGCTGGGGAAATGGTTGAATTTGCCAGCGGTGTGAAAGGAATAGCCTTGAATCTTGAGAATGAGAATGTAGGGATTGTTGTCTTTGGTAGTGATACTGCTATTAAAGAAGGAGATCTTGTCAAGCGCACTGGCTCTATTGTGGATGTCCCCGCGGGAAAGGCTATGCTAGGGCGAAGGCGTCGGTTAAACTCAATGGTTAAGGCCATTCTTTTAATCTTACTCTTATTTTTTATTTATTTTCTTTCTATGAAGATAGGCGCCCCCCACTTCTTAAAAAGCGCCGTTGCCAAAGCGGCCTTCTCTCTCGGGGGACGGGCTGTCTCTTTCTTTGGCGTTAGAGGGGGGCTGTTCGGGGGTTTTATTTTTTTGATACAACTCCTCCTTTTCTTGACTTTAGAAGGAACTCCCCTTCTAAAGGAAATGAACAGCTCTGGTTCTGAGGGGTGGACTTCATACTTATGGAGTCATTCTACCTCGACAGGGGACGGATCTCTGAATGCGCCCTCCGCGGAGCCCGTGCCTCCCGGTGATTGGCTCTCTTCCTCGGAGGAGGCAGCTAGTCCCGCACGGCCGGACCCTTCATACCAAGAGGATGAAGTGGTAGGGGGCGACTCAATTCTTTCCATTCAGCGTAGACTTTTATCTAAGGACACCTTTCCTTCATCCCAAGCGATCCAGTGGGCACGTATAAGAGCCGAGGACCTATTCGAGGTCAAAGTTGAGATCATTCGTCGAATGACGAGCCTTGATCCAGCAGGCGATTGGTCGGGGCGGGGAGCCCGCGCTCTCGATAGCCCGAATAGCGCCACGGGCGAGTCCTCATTAGAACGGCTCTATCAACTTTTAGACGATCTCGACCGGGGCGGGAAAAGATCAAACGCTTTTTTTTCTTTAAGTGCAAAAGTAGCGCTTAGAAAGGAGAGTCTTGATGCACATTCCGCGACATAGCATGTCATTCCTACTAATGTGATCCCCATTACTGATGGACAAATCTGTATAAAATATAAAAAATAGAAATATGAAGGAACGAAGTTGACACAATCCCCTATTCCGATGAAAAAAATCTTCAGGTGATCAAGAGGGCCCCTTTTTCAGTAGATGAGATTAGGATGAAAGGTATTATCTCAACGATGCTTTTCTCTGGCTTGCTTTTCCAAATTGCATTTTGGCCTGCGGTAATGTAATCGGGATTTTCAAAAATTTTTTTTCTATGAAAGCAAGAGATGGAAAGTTTTGTTCTAAATTCTGCCTTATTCCATGAGATCTAGAAGCACTTCTGCAACTTTATCTCTCTCCATTTCCCTAACTTTTTTTTACTTCTTTCAAAGGGGAATGAAGACCTTACTTAGAAGTTGTCGCTCGATCGAAAGGATATAATACATACAAAACCTTAACTTCGCGGACTTTCCGAGGTATAACCTTCGCCACGACATTAGTGGCTTAGCTCTTCGCGCTTCCCGCAGGCTTTTTTTATAGGGAGAGAGTCAGGGGGGCGGTACGGAAGATTGGTCCGCTCCGCAAAGCTTAGCTTTTCGGTTCCCTCCCCCTATGCGGTCGGCCTTATTACCAGTCTGCCTCCTTTCTCTTGACGGAATATCTCAATACCCGAGCTCCTGCTTTCCTTGTGTTCTTCACCGGCGCTCGCCGGATGTATCACTCATCCCGCTCCTAAGGTAAGGAGTCTTCTGTGTGTTAGAATCTTTACGGGAATGAATCGCATATGTTGGTTGAGAATTGCTCGGGAATTCATTGATAATGATAATGACTTTGCCAGGTTCTAGGGGGCTACTATTCTTTTTTGTCGATCGAGCCGCTCTCCCTCATTCCACTCGTCCAGCCCTCTTCACGAACTTGTACAATCGATGCCACAGAGATAGCCAACTCTATTATCGAAAAAATAAGGAAAGGGGCGACGATTTGGCACCAGATA